ATAAAAATAGAAATATAAAAAAAAATTTCAAAACTGAAAAAATTTCAGTAGTCATATGATATGGGGTAAAATATCTAGGGATTTCTAGCATATTCTTTTCGAAGTATTTTTTTTTTCATTAATATCTGTGTATAGGATCATTGCTTCTATTGATTTGATACGAATACATTACATAAACATAATCTAAAGCACTGAACGATTATATTTTTTCTCCTTTCCTTATCCTGGATTTGATTTCTATTTTCCTTAATTGATTTGATTCAATCCGTTGAGTTGCGTTGCGAGTTTACATATAATAACTCATATCTTTCTATACAAAAAAATTCGAAACTTTTTTCTTGTACTATACCGACTGACCCTCTCAGAAATAAAATAAAAAGAATCGAGTTATTTCATTAGAGTTAGAATGAAAAAAAAAAAAGAGTCATTCCATTTCAGACCAATCTCGAGTACTAAAGAAAGATCGCGATTTGGAATGAACCAAAATACTTGTTTGTTTTGTTACGGCAATAACACTTAGTAATAGTAAGACCACCCGATGGGTTGGATTTCATTACAAGAAAAAGGTTTGTTTTACAGCAAACCTACATTACACAATGAAACATACCACAGAGTGGTATAATAGACGGAATCGTAAATGAAATTATCTAATCTACATAAGAAAGATACTTCTAATAGAAAGAATTAGACATTATCGAATGATTTGACAGACCAAATCCCAAAACCAACTCAACTCATAGAATATAGAAGAAGGAAATTGATACATTTAGGACCAATTCATTATCTCTGCATTATCTCTGAATCAATCAATTGGGGTTGTTGTTCTGCCAAAAAGCGATTAGTCAGGCGACTCCACAAAACAAATACAAGAAAAGAATAGGTCCTAGATCTATGTGACTGTTGAAGTTTTTAGACAGAATCATGTCATGATTCTCACTTTATAAATTGACCGGATTCGATATACCAACGCAAAAATATATCACTAACTCTTTAATCATGGACAGGAAAAGAGGAAAAAGGTCATATGTAATCCATCCACGAAGATTAATGAAGGAAGATAAGTATTTTATCCGAGATTTTACAAATACTGATTAGATCTATTGGAATGAATTATTGTTTTTTATTTATTGTTTTTATTTTCCTGTCCCTATGTATTTACATGAACATGTGGTAATACTTTTGGACCAACCAACCGGCCAGTCTATAAACAAGTACTAATGAGGAAATGAAAACTATACTAAACTAAAATAGAATGTATTAGGGCTATACGGACTCGAACCGTAGACCTTCTCGGTAAAACAGATCAAACTGATTATTATCGAAATGAGTCGAACTGTTTCAAAGACCCAACATGCATTTTGTTGCATTGGGCTCTTTCATAAACTGATGTAAAGATCAGTTAGTCCACCATATTTTTCTTTACAGGAAAATAATGAGATGGCTCCATATGCTCTGATTCATCATTTGTATTCTGATCTAGGAGCAATACCAAAGTGTTTCAAAGAAGGGTTACCTTGACTTAGGTCTGCCTTCGGCCTAGATCAAACTAAGTTAGATGGAGTCTCTATCGCTACGCTGCAAGAGTCGAATATGAGACTTCATACACCTTAAAGTTCATAGGACGAAAAAAGGTTATTTTGAGGCCCTTATACTCATTATGCCTAGCATTGAATGGACTGGGTATTTACCTTATCAACTATCAAATCAATGGCGGGTTCTATTTGATTTGGCACCTGAATCGGACCGAAACCAATATTTGTCAGGCTATTGTTCTCTTGTTCCCTCGAATCTATGGAGTAAGACATCGATTTGTCAATAAGATCAATTATGTTTCTTGCATTGCATAATGGGCTCCCTTGAAAAGCATTGGCGCACGTGTAAACGAGGCGCTCTACCTAACTGAGCTATAGCCCTTGTCATAGATATATTAACATATGGATAATTTCTTGTCAAGATGGATATTCCATAATCCCACATGATAGCTCTCTGATCCGTCTACTGTTAACAGATTGGTATTGCTTAGAAATAATATTCCACTTATAATCCTATAAGTGATGGGTCCTTTTTTTGGTGATAAATAACCTACTTAACTCAGTGGTTAGAGTATTGCTTTCATACGGCGGGAGTCATTGGTTCAAATCCAATAGTAGGTAGAACTTATTAGATACCGAAGCCAATTGAGTGATATCTAATAAGTTTTTCTACCCATTTTCTTTTTTTTTCGTTATATCAGATTAGACTTGATTGTGTTCAATTGGCAGAATAAAAATGTGGTGTATAATAATACAGTTCTAAAGAACTTCTTTTGATTATTTTGATGTATTGACTTGACTAGGAGGAAATAGCATTTACAGCCTCTACTCGTGTCCTAGCTCGTCTGAGAGCTAGATTCGCTTCAATTGCTTGTCTCTTACCCTCAGCTCTACTCAAGTTAGCTTCAGCTATTTCAAGAGCTTGCTGAGCTTCTTGCGGATCAATGTCAGTACTCATCTCCGCATCA